AAAGACACCACCAATAACTTCGAAATAAGAATTGTTCTGTCGCGGATATTGTATGGAATAGAAATTGAAAAAATTCTATATCATATTGTTTTTCTTTTTTGTTCTAGTATTATTTGCTTCTATTTTCACATATTTCTATTTCTTTTTTGTTCTAATAGATGTCTTTTTGAGATTTTCGAAATAACTAATCCTTTAGTTTGCGAATGTCAGTTCCAAAAAAGCGTACTTCTAGATTTAAAAAGCGTATTCGTAAAAATAGGTGGAAAAGGGGGGGGTATTGGGCAGCGTTGAAAGCTTTTTCGTTCGCGAAATCCCTTTCAACGGGGAATTCAAAAAGTTTTTTTGTACGACAAATAACTAATAAAACGTCGGAATAATCTGAATCAGCCTGATTCGAAAAATGAGTTAATTTCGTTTCTAATTTAGACTCTACGTTTGAATATAGATTCTAGAATAGAAAAATAGAAATAAAAAAAAAAGTAAGTAATGATTTCCATTCACTAATGTTTTGAACCGATGAATTTGTCTACATCAAAAGTTTCAACCCCTTTTTAATGAGTTAATGGGTTATTGAAATATGTTTTTCATTCGAAGGATGGGGATTCTTATTTTCCCCATCACCCCACCCCCTTAGAAATAACTAAATAACACAACAATAGGGGTTTTGTCTTTTTTTTTACTTTTCTTTTTCTAATTATGCTATAGAAGAGGGGATCTAAAATCTTTAGGCAAAATCAATGGGTTGTTGAAACTATAAGTATAAAACCTTTTTTCTAACTTTATGAATCACTCTCTTTTATGAATCACTCTATATACCGTATCCACCACACTTTACCTCCAAAAGGGAAAGCACTTTTGCCTATTTAAACAGACATTATATACGAATAGGGTGAGAATTTTACGTGATCAAAAAAAGCCTATATTTGCTATATTTGAAAGGGAAGATGGATGATCAATCAAAAAATCTATACCTTTATAATTCTAATTTAGAAAGAATTTTTTGAAGCAGGGTACAATTACACGATAGAAATCGAAATTTTTTTCTATGATATGTCCAGCCCAATACCTAATTGGTTTAATTTTAATAAAGGCGAACCAAAATTAAAATAAAAAAAAAACCTAACGATAAGGATTACGACAACACAAAAGTTATGCAAATTAAATAAATCCTTTTTGAATTGGTGGATGTTGCGCTGAAATTGTGATTCATAAAAACATAAAAAAGAAAAATCATAGTTTCTTTTTTTCCTGAATTGAAGTAAGAACTCTTGAGTTATAACAATTCGATTTTATGAAAACAGAAACTATGAAAACTTCTATTGTTAAGTTAATCTATTGTTAAGTTAAATAAAGCTGAAACCTTAAATAATTAAATAAGACGGCAAACGGGGAACTCTTTCCATCTCTATTTCAACAAGTTTTTATTCATCAATTGGAATGCTTCCTAAAAAGGATTTCATTCAAATTGACTCTTTCAATCTCGACGATTGAGTAAAAATAGGTTATTATGATTTCGAGCAAGCCGCTATGGTGAAATCGGTAGACACGCTGCTCTTAGGAAGCAGTGCTAGAGCATCTCGGTTCGAGTCCGAGTGGCGGCAGAGCGTCTTATAAAAGATAAAAAGATATGCAAAAAGCCCTATAATGAATTTAACTTCTGATTTCCATTCCGTATACTTGAAAGACTCTCCCTTTTTATTTGATTTTTATTTATGATATTTTCAACATTAGAGCATATATTAACTCATATATCCTTTTCGGTCGTTTCGATTGGAATTACAATTCAGTTGATAACCTTATTAGTCGATGAAATCATAGGACTATATGATTCATTAGAAAAAGGGATGATTGCTACCTTTGTCTGTCTAACAGGATTATTAGTCACTCGTTGGATTTATTCGGGGCATTTCCCATTAAGTGATTTATATGAATCATTAATCTTTCTTTCATGGAGTTTCTCTATTATTCATAGGATTTTCTATTTTAAAAAACATAAAAATCATTTAAGCGCAATAACCGCGCCAAGCGCTATTTTTACCCAGGGTTTTGCTACTTCGGGGTTTTTAACCAAAATGCATCAATCCGGAATATTAGTACCTGCTCTACAAGCCCAGTGGTTAATGATGCACGTAAGTATGATGGTATTAGGTTATGCAGCTCTTTTATGTGGATCATTATTATCCACAGCTCGTCTAGTCATTACATTTCGAAAAATTATAAGGATTTTGGATAAAAGAAATAATTTATTAAATATAAATGAGTCATTTTCCTTTGGTGAAATCCAATACCGGAATGAAAAAAACAATGGTTTACTAAACACTTCTTTTCCTTATTTTCTTTATGCTAGAAATTATTATGGGTATCAATTGATTCAACAATTGGATCAGTGGAGTTATCGTATTATTAGTCTAGGATTTATCTTTTTAACCATAGGTATTCTTTCGGGAGCAGTATGGGCTAATGAGGCATGGGGATCATATTGGAATTGGGATCCAAAGGAAACTTGGGCATTTATTACTTGGACTATATTCGGGATTTATTTACATACGCGAACAAATCCAAAATGGGAAGGTGTAAATTCTGCAATTGTGGCTTCTATGGGCTTTCTTATAATTTGGATATGCTACTTCGGGGTCAATCTATTAGGAATCGGGTTACATAGTTATGGTTCATTTAATTAACATCTAATTGAATTGTTGAATTGAAGAAAGGAATTGAATTGAAGAAAGGAAAGGGACTGATGAATACAAACATAGGACAGCGCAAATATAGAAACGAAACTTAGTGGAAGCTGCCGAGAACCCTTTGAATCACTACACTACTTGATTCAAAAGGTTCTCACAAAGGCCATAAGGTGTCTGGTTACAATTCAAATTTAGTTATTTATTGTTGACTTATTTATTCTTATTCTTTTACTTATTTATTCTTATTCTTTTTTAGTTAATTTAAATTTTAAACTTAAAACACGAAAAAATACTTCTTTTTTCATTGGACAACGACCAATTTAAAAAAGCAGAGGGCATAGGATTGGTTTTTGATTTTTTTTATTCATGAAAACTATCTATAAAAAAAATTAGATAGAATAGCTTCTACCTTGTCCACTGATAGGGAGAGAACGAAATCCGGATAAATACCAATACCTATTACGGGTAGAAGAATAGATATCAAAACAAATAACTCCCGGGGGCCGGAATCAAAAAAATAAGAGTTTTGAGCATTAAATAGCTTGTACCCATAGAACATTTGCCGTGACATAGATAATGAATAAATAGGAGTTAATATCATTCCAATTGCCATTACAAAAGTAATTAGTATTTTGGGCATTAACAAGTATTTTTGGCTGGTAATTATTCCAAAAAATACTATCAATTCCGCAAAAAAACCACTCATGCCCGGTAATGCAAGGGAAGCCATCGATAAGATACTGAATATGGTGAATATCTTTGGAATTGGGATAGCCAATCCGCCCATTTCGTCAAGATAACCAAGACGTATTCTATCATAACTCGTTCCTGCCAAGAAAAAAAGTGCAGCGCTAATAAACCCATGAGAAATTATTTGTAAAATGGCTCCGTTGAGTCCCGTATCGGTTATCGACCCAATCCCTATAATTATAAAACCCATATGAGATACGGAGGAATAAGCTATTCTTTTTTTTAAATTCCGTTGGCTAGGAGATGTTGAAGCTGCATAAATTATTTGCATTGTACCTACTATCATCAACCAGGGAGAAAATATAGAATGAGCGTGCGGTAATAGTTCCATATTGATCCGAATCAACCCATATGCTCCCATTTTTAATAAGATTCCGGCTAGAAGCATACAAGTACTGTAATGCGCCTCTCCATGGGTGTCTGGTAACCACGTATGGAAGGGTATAATCGGTGATTTGACAGCAAAAGCAATAAGAAACCCAATATAAAATATTATTTCCAGTTCCGCGGGATACGATTGATTAGCTAATGTTTCCAAATTTAATATTGGCTCATTGGAACCATATAAACCGATACCCAAAACTCCTATTAATAGAAAAATGGATCCTCCCGCAGTGTACAAAATAAACTTTGTAGCTGAATAAAGACGTTTTTTCCCCCCCCACACGGATAGAAGTAGATAAACGGGAATTAATTCTAACTCCCACATGATGAAAAAAAGTAAAAGGTCTCGAGAAGAAAATGATCCTATTTGACCGCTGTACATTGCTAACATCAGGAAATGGAATAATCGGGAATTCCGAGTAACTGGCCGAGCCGCTAAAGTAGCTAAAGTGGTGATAAATCCTGTCAGTAAAATAGGTCCTAAGGAAAGTCCATCTATTCCCAATCTCCAGTAAAAATCAAAAAAATTGATCCATTTATAATCCTCTGCTAGCTGGATTAATGGATCGTCGAACTGGAAATGATAACAGAACGCATAGGTCGTTAGAAGGAGTTCTAAGACGCAGATATATATAGTATACCCTCTAGTCACCTTATTTCCTCTATGGGGGAGGAAGAAAATTAAAGAACCCGCGGCTATCGGAAAAACTACAATTATTGTTAACCAAGGAAAATCATTCGTGGTAAAGACAAGATACACTTGGACCAGAAAAACCCGTACTCTAAAATGGAATTTATTCTTAATTTTGTTTTTTCTTTTTAGAGTACGGGTTTTTGTCGGTAATCGGTAAAAAAAAAAGAAAATGGATTCGAAATGGATTTAAGTGGGGTTTTCTGAAACGTCTCAATATCAATAAGCTAGACCCATGCTTCGAGTTGTTTCATGCCATAAATAAACTCGAACACTCAAGAAATCCGTTGGACAGGCGGATTCACATCTCTTACAACCAACACAGTCCTCTGTTCTTGGAGCAGAAGCAATTTGCTTAGCTTTACATCCGTCCCAAGGTATCATTTCTAATACATCTGTGGGGCAGGCGCGGACACATTGAGTACACCCTATACATGTATCATAAATCTTTACTGAATGTGACATTGGATCTATAAATTTTTGAACTCCTAAAGTTTCGATCTAGTAAAGTTGGAAATAGCCGATATATTTAAACACCAGATGAATCAATGATTTACCAGAATTTTTCTAATCAATCCACTTCTGGATCAACTCATAATACTAATAGGGAATAAAGATACTTTGATTTCTTATGTTTTCGCAAACATGATTGAGGTTACGACGTATTCTAATTATATAGGCTAATTCGAATTGATGACTATTATGATTTCTAAATACTACTTATTCAACAAAGTTGATTGATTGATACGAGTCGATTTTCTGTTACGATAAATTGACGAAACAATAGCTGATCCAATAGCTGCTTCAGCGGCTGCAATAGCTATAACAAAAATTGAGAAAATATCTCCTTTTAATTGACGACTATCAAAAAAATAAGAAAATGTTACGAAATTTAGATTAACCGCATTTAGTATAAGTTCAAGACACATCAGGGCCCGAACCATATTCCGGCTCGTGATCAATCCATAGATACCGATAGAAAATAAATAGGCACTCAAAACAAGTACATGCTCGAGTATCATTGACCAACTCCGTACCAATTGCGATTCATTTCAATATGAACAATAATTCAAGTGATTCGATTGCTTAGAATATAACAAGTACCCAACAAAACAAGATATTGGTAATAGATCGAATAGGGCGACTAAAAAAATTTCTATTTTATACATGAACCGAACAGTATTCAAATCGAATTTCAGGGAAATTGATGTTGATAACACAGAAAAAGGTTGAATTTTGATTTCTGTTCCTAGTTATAAAGATTTTTTACTGACGAGCCACGGCAATTGCACCTATCAAAGCAACTAAAAGAATTATCGAAATCAGTTCAAATGGAAGAAAAAAGTCCGTTGATAAATGAATACCAATTTGTTGACTATTGCTTATCAAATCTTCCTCTATAATCTGGTTGGATCGGGTAGTCCAAATAATCCCATACCACGACGTATCTAGAATAGTAGTGATTAGTGAAAAAAAAATACTTGTACAGACTAGGGAAGTAACCCCATCCCCAATAGTCCAAAGATGAAAATGAAAATCTTTAGAATAGCCTGAACCATTCATGAACATTACAGCAAATATGATTAAAACATTTACAGCCCCCACGTAAATAAGAAGCTGTGCAGCAGCTACAAAATGGGAATTTGATAGAATATAGAATAAGGATATACAAACAAGAACCAATCCCAATGAAAAGGCAGAATAAATTGGGTTGGTAAGTAATACTACTCCCAGACCTCCTACTATAAGACCCGATCCCAGAAAAACTAAAAGAAAATCATGTAGTGGTCCAGGCAAATCCATTATATTAAAATAAGAGATAAATAAATCGAAATGTTTTTCATGACCTTATTGAACCGACCAGGAAAATTTTTTTATGAGACATTCCCAATTGAATTAAATTAGAATCTAATAAGTGTGAGTTAATGGGGGTCTAGTTATTGGGTCAATTTCGCTCTTTTCTGTATTCTAAACGGCAGTTTGAAATTGAAACTATATATTTCAAAATTATTATGGAGATATTATATTAATAGACTTTCAATACAAATTAAGTCATACTTTTCAGAACCCAATCAATAGTTGGGATTTGTAATTATTGACCAAGCAAAGAGAAAGACCTTATCCCCTTCTACCAAAAAGAAACCTTAGTACTTTGCAATTACTCTTTAATCAAGAGGTTTACCCCTTTTTTTTTGAGACGAATTCCCAACTGTTCGAATTGTAAAATCGTCAATTATTGATATTGGTAAACGACCTAAAGCAATTTGATTATAATTCAATTCGTGACGGTCGTACGTAGCGAGTTCATATTCTTCAGTCATTGATAAACAATTTGTTGGACAATACTCAACGCAATTACCACAAAAAATACAAATTCCAAAATCAATACTGTAATTAAACAATCGTTTCTTTCGAATATCTGTTTCCCATTTCCAATCAACAACTGGCAGATCTATAGGACATACACGAACACATACTTCACAAGCAATACATTTATCAAATTCAAAATGGATTCGACCGCGGAAACGCTCCGATGTGATTAATTTTTCATAAGGATATTGAATAGTTACAGGTAAACGATTTGCTTGGGATAAGGTAATTAGGAAACTTTGACCAATGTACCTTGCAGCCCGTACTGTTTGTTGACCATAATTGATGAACCCAGTTACCATAGGGAACATATCGTGAATAGTTATGAATAATTTGATTTTCTTTCTTTCTCTTGTTTGAGACAAGTCGCAAATATCGTATTCCTTTTTTCTTTACAGTGAAAGGAGTTGGGAAGAAGTTGTTAATAATAGATTACCGAGAGAAATAGGTAAAAGAAATTTCCAGCCAAGATTTAAGAGTTGGTCCATTCTTAATCTAGGTAAAGTCCATCTTGTTGTGATAGGAATGAACAAGAACAAATAAGTTTTAGCTAATGTAATAAAGATACCAATTGTCGTTCCAAAAATTCCATCCGCTTTATTTATTTCAAATAGCTCCGGAACAAATCTGTACGGAATGGAAAGATTCCAACCACCCAAGTAAAGAACTGTTACAAATAAAGAGGAAACTAATAGATTTAGATAAGAAGCAACGTAAAATAAACCAAATCGGATCCCTGAATATTCGGTTTGATAACCTGCTACTAATTCTTCTTCGGCTTCTGGTAAATCAAAAGGCAATCTCTCGCATTCCGCTAGGGAAGAAATTAGAAAAACCATAAACCCTATGGGTTGACGCCACAAATTCCACCCCAAAAAACCATATTTTGACTGCGCGCCAACTATATCAACTGTACTTGAACTGTTAGATAATCATAGTCGGTGATAACATTACTGTTCCCATCGCTATTACAAAACCGTACATGAGATTTTCACCTCATACGGCTCCTCAGGGCCACAAATAAATGTAAGGACCGAGCCAGTATTAGTTATCTTGATATGGTTATCGAATAGATAGAGTCAAAATCTATTGGAAGGTCCCCAATTATACCAATGGAATTCTGTCTGCTATAAAAATAAATACAAAATAAAGAGTATTTCTGAATTGATCTCAGCCTTTACGAATTTCAATTTTTCTGTCTTGAGTAATAACTTAATGAATCCTTGAATAAAATACTTCTTGTATAAATATCAATAGATATTTCAACCCATCGTTTTATTTTCCATTACGAAAAAGAATTAAGCATTACATTAGTTCATGAATCAGGACAGGAATTTGATTTCTATGAATATATGAAAGAAAGAATAAAAAGATCTCTTTTGTTTATATTGGAATTGTATTTTTTCTATTTTTTTTTGTTCCTCTTCTTCATTCTGAGAAAAGGGGGGCTTAAAAAAGGTAAAGGATTATTTCGTTCCCGATAGTCATTTCTTTAATCGGTGGATAGGAGCATACTCTGGATCGGAATTGTGGGGAGTACTGCCTGATCATTTCTACTAAATTTAAAGCTCCAATTAGTATTCTTTTTATGGTATGCAGAAGTATCCTTTTAGATAATTTACATAATCTCCATTACTAATCCTTTGTGTGTTTTTTGGTGTTCCTTCCTACCCACTCATCTTTTTTTAATCCCCCGTTTTGTAATATCTGTATTGTAATACATACAAACGATAGTGAAAACTCCATAGGGTTGATCCTTTGAGCCCGCTTCAAGCCAGGATGAACAATCAACCAATCTTGGGGTAAAGGGCTTCTTCCATGTTTGTTTACTTCGACTTAACTCTTGTACACAGGAAATGAGACTCAATCCACCTTTACTGCGAATTTGGAAGTTGTTTTCTTTCACTCATATATAACTACCTAATTAATTTTATTAACCTAAAGAAGAAATAAATGAATAAAAAGATGAAGATATCTATTAAATTTCTTTTTTTTCTCGAAGGAAAAGCATAGGGAAAAGAAAAGTTTCTGTTTTAACGAATCGCACGTAGAGATATTGATAAAACACATAAAGTTAATGGTATTTCATAACTAATCGATTGAGCAGCAGCTCGCAGACCACCTAAAAAGGAATATTTATTATTTGATCCATATCCTGACATAAGAAGTCCAATAGGAGCAATACTTGAAATGGCAATCCATAAAAAAATACCGATATTGAAATCAGCTAAAACAAGGTGATAACTAAAAGGAATTACTGAATAACTTAGTAGAATTGATATGACTGCTATAGATGGTCCAATACTGAATAACCGAGTATTTCCTCTAGATGGAAGAAGATTCTCTTTCAAAAGTAGTTTTGTCCCATCGGCTAAAGCTTGAAGAATTCCCAACGGGCTGGCGTATTCAGGCCCAATACGTTGTTGTATTCCTGCGGATACTTCTCTTTCTAACCACACAATTACGAGTACACCTATTGTGATTCCCAATACAGGCGTGAAAATAGGAACAAGCATCCATATGATCCCATAGACCTCTTTTAAGGATTCCAATCTGGAAAAAGAATTGATATCTTGTACTTCTGTTGTATCAATTAGCATTTCAACGATCAACTTCTCCCATAATGATATCTATACTACCTAGTATCGTCATAATATCAGCCAATTTCATTCTTTTAACTAACTGCGGAAGAATTTGCAAATTGATAAAACCTGGTGGGCGAATTTTCCATCTCCAAGGAAAACCGCTTTGATCTCCTATCAGAAAAATTCCCAATTCTCCTTTTGGGGCTTCGACTCTCACGTAAAGTTCTTGTTTCGGCAATTCAAAAGTAGGAGAGGGTTTTTTACTAATGAATCTATCTTCAAAATCAGTCCATTCTGGGTTGTTTTCTCTATCAAAGCATCGGATTTCTAAATTCTCATAGGGCCCCCCCGGAATTCCTTCCAAAGCTTGTTGAATAATTTTTATGGATTCCCTCATTTCGCCCATTCGGACTAAATAACGGGCTAATGAATCCCCTTCTTTTTGCCACTGTACCTCCCAATCAAATTCGTCGTAACACTCATAATGATCGACTTTACGAAGATCCCATTCGAGTCCAGACGCTCGTAGCATTGGTCCTGACAAACCCCAATTTATTGCTTCTTCTCCACCAATAATGCCTACTCCTTCAACGCGTTCTAAAAAAATAGGGTTTCGCGTAATAAGTTTTTCATATTCAACAACCCCTGTTAAAAAATAATCACAGAAATCAAAACATTTATCTATCCAGCCATGAGGTAAATCAGCTGCTATTCCTCCGATACGAAAATAATTATGCATCATTCTCATACCGGTGGCAGCTTCGAATAGATCATATACTAATTCTCTTTCTCTGAAAATATAGAAGAAAGGAGTCTGTGCACCAATATCTGCCATAAAAGGGCCAAGCCATAACAGATGAGAAGCTATACGACTCAACTCCAACATAATTACTCTGATATAGCTGGCCCTTTTAGGTACTTGAATATTTCCCAACAGTTCTGGTCCATTTACAGTTATTGCTTCTGTGAACATAGTAGCTAAATAATCCCAACGTGTTACATAAGGCAGATATTGTATAATTGTTCGGTTTTCCGCAATTTTTTCCATCCCTCTGTGTAAATAACCCAATATTGCTTCACAGTCAATAACATCTTCACCATCTAGAGTAACGATGAGACGAAGAACACCGTGCATTGATGGGTGGTGAGGGCCCATATTGACTACCATAAGGTCTTTCCCAGTAGCTAGTATATTCATAGGTTTTTCCTCGATTCATTCTTAGCATGAATTGTTGAAAACAAAAAGAAGTTCATCAATATTCAAAATCTAATAAATCAAATATTTCAAAATTGTATTTCAAATTAACGATTTTTTGACTCCCGAATATTCAACTGACTAATTAATTCTTTATAACGTACTCTATTTTTCTTTGACAAATACGATAGCAACCGTTGGCGTTTTTCCAGAATTTTCCGTAGACCTCTCTGAGATAAATAGTCTTTTCTGTGCAATTCCAAATGTGAAGTAAGTCTTCGTATCTTATTGGTGAACCTGAATACTTGAAATTCAACAGACCCGCAGTTTTCTTCTCTTTTTTCTTGAAAAATAATTGAGATGAATGAATTTTTTACCATAAAACGAAATCTCCTCCCTCCTTTTTTTATATGAATTTTACTGATCAGTAATAATAATGCTAGTCATTTGAATTTGATATACACAACAATCTTACGTTCGTTATCAACTTCCTCTAAAATCAACCAAAAATCAATTCAATTTGCAATTTGATTAGGGATCCAAAAGGATGTTATATTTGTGGAAAAGAGAAAAGTTGAGACCTAAAAAAAAGATTCTGTTGATTCATTTATAGATCTAATTGATATGTATATCATTAAATTGGTATCATGTATCAGAATGGAATGTAGGATAAGGCATGTGTGCATCTCTGGGTTTTCATATATCCCACACCGTAAGCATAGATAGGAAAAACATAGTATTAACTAATTTTCAATCGTGGGTACATATGTATCCTTACCATACTGAAACGACTACCATTATTGGTATTAAACCAATAGCGATTCATACAAACTAAATCTTCTAATCGATAATTGGACCAAAGAAAGAACTTTAAGTTAATGAATTTCTTTTTTTCTCGAGCAAGATCTTTGCTTTTATCCCAAACGCAACTACGCATACCATTTCTATTCTTCGAATTGAAACAAATTAGAGTTCTCAATTCTCTACGACGTTTAGGGAATAAAATCTTTTCAGGAACAAGCAAATCATAATGCTTTTTGTCTTTAGTTCCAGTCCTTAGTTGATGGCTTGGAATACATTCATCAAAAATTTTCTTATCAACATAGCCTTTTTCTCGGTATCTTTTATTAAATTTAAATTGGCGCTTATTCTTATGAACCAATGAAATACCTATGGTTTGATATAGAAAAAATTGTCCATCATTTTTTACAGACAGACGAGCCGGTTCGATAATCACTATTCCCTTTTTCATCAATTCGGTAAGAGTTAAATCCTTCTCAGTCATCAAAATATCCAGACGCATTTCTCCCCTTTGAATATAGGATATAGCAATTTCTCTTGGGTTTATCAGTCGGAGCAGGAGACAATCGATTTGGATATTATTCATTAGCTTTTCATTTAAAGAATTATCCCATCTCAACTGAAAATGAAAATATTTTTTTAGTAAGAAATCAAGCTCTGCTTCTGTGTTGCTTTTGTATTGCTTTTTCTTTCTACGTTTTTTCATGTCAGATCCCGCATACTTTTCTTCAACATCTTTTTCTTGGTTTGAGAGAACTGATCCAAGACTTACTTGGTTTTGTGCATCTGATCTCGGATTTCCTTGGCTTGCGGGTTCTTTTTCTTCTTGACTTCCATTGTCTAATTCAAGATATTTTTTTTGATTCGATGATATAAAAAGATATTCCTTTTTCTTTCCAGTTCTCTTTTTATTACCATTTGCATTTCCATTAAAATCGAAAAGAAGTAATTTGATTGGTATGATCCACGGTTTCATTTTATATGCATTAAAAAGTAGCACAAATTCTGGGAAGAACCAAAGCTCCCGATTTGATATAAGACTATTTAGTATTTTGTTATTCATTCCCATCCAATCAAAAAAGAACTCTTTTTGGTTGGATGGGTTAATTTCTTCATTTTGATGAATTGGAAAATAAAAAAGACCTTTCTTATTAATTTCATCAATTATTTGATAATTATCCGCCCCAATCTTAGTATTTTGATTACTGTTGGTACCAGTATCCATATCAACCCAGGATTGAATATCGATCTTATTTCTAAGACAAAAATGGAGAATTCTCCAATCAAAATATTTTCTATTCGAAATTTTATCTATATCCATAATATCGTCTTCCCCTAGATAATTAGTGGTAGGGATACTTCCCAGCATACCAAATAATTTTCCTTTCCCTATGTTGTAATTATAAAAACTTTCTTCTTCATTCTTTACTTGGACTAGTGATCTATGAATAGACGAGTCTTTCTTATCGTCATAATTAATAGATTTATATGATAAAAGATCATATCTATAGTGTTTTTGAAAATTCGATTTTTGATTCCGTAATGGGTCTGCTTCAAAAAGATTTTGTTTTTCTTTTTGGTAATGAGTTAATCTGTTTTTTTCATATGAATCTTTTTTGTTTAAATCTTTATTTTGAGTCATACAGTCTTGATTCGCTCGATTTCTCCATTTTTGTGGTACTAATCTAGTCCATCTAATCCTAGGTAAATCGTATTGATAATGACTCCTTAACCAGGTTTTCCATTCATTCATTCCAAAATTCCAAAAAGGTTTATGTCTTAATTCGTAATGAAATATTCCTTGTTTTTCAAAAAAATCTTTTAGTTCATTCTTAAGAAAAAGAGATGTTCCGTGATATTGAAGGACAGATCTTAAATTATAAAAGTTAATAACTTGGGTTTGTGATAATTTGTAAAATACATATGCTTGTGATTGTGAGAAAGAAGATAAACCCCCAAAAATCTTTGAATTCTTATTATTATTACTAATCTTATAAAGTGATTTTCTTAGAGTCGAAAGAAAGTGAATTGTATTTGTAGTTGTTTTATTAATTTTTTCCTGATTTGCTTCATTATTGTGATTGTGGACGTTTTTATCAATAATTTGAATTTTTTTTGTTGATTCAAAAAAAAATTTTGCATTGATTCTTGGAATATTAAGTATAGATAAAAAAAGGTTTATGTATACCCTTTCAATCAAAAATTTTATAAAAAAATATGATTTACGGATTAATCGAGTATTTCTTCTTTTGAATATCTGCCAAATCCTTTTTGATGATTCTAATATTTTAGCATGATAACTTATTTTGTTAGAAATAATATTTATTTCGTGAGTTAGCAATCCTTTTTTCTTCTCTTTTGTAATTTTTTCTATTTGGTTTCTGATTATGTTTGTTCTATTACTTAGATCTTTCATTTTTTTTTCTGTTAGTGAGAAATTTGTCCAATGCATAGATCGAATTTGAATAGACAATTCGTGAATCGTATGATTCCCGATTATCGTTATCGAATCTTTTTTAGTTTCACCCAAGTCCTCTATTTCTCTCATTTCTCTCAATCTAACTAATCGAATTGGCTTTCTTTTTGAAAGTTTTTTTATTTTTCCTTTTAGAAATCGAATGCTTTTGATGACCCATTTGTTTGTTTCTTTTGCCACTTTTCGGAAAATTTTTGTTCTTTCTTTTAAAATTCTTAAAACTATAAAAGACTTAGTTTTCCATTTTCGAATTTTTTTTTTGAATTCTTGCAAAACGGGTTCAAAAAATGAACGTCGTTTTCGGGGAGAACCAAAAGGAAGTTCAGTTTCCATTCCCCAAACTGTTAAAAAACAAAAATCACTTTCTTGTCCTTTTATTTTTTTCAATGAATCCTTAGGAAGGGATTGTAGCTTAGATCTGCGCCGGGGTTTTAGGTAAAAAGGAAATAGGATCTTTATCTGAATACCGTCTGTTAACCAGTTGTCCGGAAATTCTGTTTCGGATAATTGAACACCATTATAGGTGCATTTAACATGCATTTCCTTTTTCCAATCCTTTAAATCCTGGGACCACTCGGGCAATTCAAATAATAGTATGCGAGCGAGATTTTTAGCTATTATCAATGAAGGTAATATAATATATTTTCTAAGAATCGATTGAGTTAATAATAGAAACCCTCTTATTGCTTGAGAAAATAAAAAGCTATCCCAGGTTTCTGCTATTTTCATCCGTACTTTTTCTTTTCTTTTGTATTCTTCTTTTTTATCAATTTTTTTTTGTGTTTCGTTTGTATAATCAGACGGTTTTTGGTCTTTTTGTTTCCACATCCAATTTCTAAAAATTCGAAAAATTCCTTTCATCGGTCCGGAAATCTCAAAATAAAAATAAAAGGGTTTCTTTATTCTGTCCAAAAAAAGGGGTGAATGGGCATTTGCTTGAAACAGTTCCCAAGTAACGGTTTTGCGTCTTTGTGCGCGCATGGAGCCTTTGATTAGTTCTCGACGAAAATCCGATTGTTGCGAATAGCGTCTCAACCTTACTTCCTTTTTTTGCTCAAGATTCT